GTAATCAAAGAGAAATGGTGGAAATCCCTCTTATGTTGTGACTTGCCTTCTATGGGGAGTAACGGAATAACAATTTATTCCTATATATCGAAAATCTCGGAACAAGGAGATTTAATGGGAAATATCGACAAATTCTTGCGGAGTAAAAAATCAACCGTTCCAATTTCATCTCTATCGAATTTGAATATCAGAATAGCGGATAGAGTCATGATTCAATAGGTCAGGTCCACTTACTTTTTCTTTTGTTGATTTCTATTCTTTCCAATGGATTTGATTGGTAGAATGGAAAATAGGAATATGCGGTTTCATGATTCAAGAGGTAACTTATCATTATTCATAAAAATTCCAATTTATTGAACTTTTATACTTATAAAAATACTCTATTAAATAATGTATTCTCCCGTTTTTATTCCAAGTATTAAAAATATCTCTATTCTTCCGACCGGAGTTTTATGGAAGCCCCTTATCGGATTTGAACCGATGACTTACGCCTTACCATGGCGTTACTCTACCGCTGAGTTAAAAGGGCTTATTTGATTGAATTCTTGAATGGGTTATTATGTGGATACAATATATATATACAATATATATATACAGAATATAATATAGATATATTATTATCTATATATATATTATTATATATTAATACAGATATTCTATATTAATATTAAATATTAATATTTATTCAATATTAATACAGAGTATAGATATAATACGGATATATATAATATATAATATATCAATATAATAATATTAGTTATTATTAGTATTAGTTTATTAGTATTTTATTATGTATATACAGTATATATACATAAGTCCATACCATACTTGCTAGTGGCTTTTTATTGAAAAAAAAAATCGATTTACCCAGCAAGTCTAAGGTAAATTGTAATGAATTGTTTCAAGACCGAACCAAATTTTTTTTCTTTCATTGAATGAATTGATTTCCATCAGAATAAAGTTCACTTACACGTACACCTACCCATTCGACATAAATTTCAAGGTATCTCATCAAATCCTGTGATGAAGAAATTCTCGAAAATTCTTTGAATTTTTTTAGGAGACAAAACAAGTAGAATTTTTTCATCACGCTTACTGGTTGTTAATTTCCTTCTTTTATTGTGAGATATTCTTATCTCATCTTAACAATAAATGAATCAATGAATGGAAGAATGAAAGCGAAAGAAGTGGAGCTTAACCCCCCCTTTTTGTTTTGGACCAGCGACTCCCCGAAAACCCTATACTTTTACTTTGTTACTTTAGTATTATTTACACTTTTTTTTTTTTATATTAGACGAAATAAATATAGATTTCGATACTAGATTTAGATTTTTTTTATATATCTAGATTTATATATATATATATATTTTATAGATATAGAGATAGAGTAGAGAATTCCCATTCTAATGAGATTCATGAATATGAATGACAAATCAACAAGTTATCTGCAATTAGGAAAAGCGGAAAGATTCCTCGGATCTAATCATACATTGACAATTAAAAAAAAACTCTTCATACTATGATCATAGTATCATGACAGTTAGACAAGCGGGCCCCCATCGTCTAGCGGTTCAGGACATCTCCCTTTCAAGGAGGCGGCGGGGATTCGACTTCCCCTGGGGGTATGGGACTAGGAAAGGAAGTTGATCACGAATTCCCAATAGTCTTACAAGCGATTCCTCCTGGGTCGATGCCCGAGCGGTTAATGGGGACGGACTGTAAATTCGTTGGCAATATGTCTACGCTGGTTCAAATCCAGCTCGGCCCAAAAATTCGCCAATCTACCACGTATAATCCCCGCGCCCCTCAAAAATACTCGATACGGAGATAAAGAATCCAAATTTCTGCTAGATCCCTTATTTCTCTGGGATTGTAGTTCAATTGGTCAGAGCACCGCCCTGTCAAGGCGGAAGCTGCGGGTTCGAGCCCCGTCAGTCCCGACGGATCCACTAAATACATCAATCAATTCGAAAGGGGGCCAGGGGCAGAATTTCATTCCCCAAAAAAAGACCCTTTTTTCTTTTCTTTGCGGTAGGAGATGGGCGGATTAATACAATTATACGTAGCATTATAGTAAGCATTCCAAGAAATCCCGGATCCTTTTTTTCGATTGTTCCCGATCCGTGGAATAGAATACTATGCTCTTTTTTTTGGAGAGGGGCACACATACACAAATGGAATTCACAATAAAAAATGAATTTAACAAGATTCCCCTAAGACTAAGAGAATTAGAAGACTTTTCTAGATTAAACAATTTCTCTTTATGGCCCCGGTTTTGTATAACCTCAATTACTAATTAAAAAATGGATTGCATTCAAATTGCACGCTGAGCCTTTGATATATACCCAGTGCTAATAATCTACGGAAGGGGGTAAAGGACAGAGGTCCTCTTAGCATTAGCAATGGAATAATAAATTAGTTTCTTTCTTGTTTTGATTTGTAACTATGTGACTAATGGAAGTGGAAGGGCAATCTGATGATACTTCATCAGATCATTGTACATAGAGTAGATTATAGAAAAAAAAAGAACGGAAACAGACGATAAATAAAAATAAAGGAATAAAGGAATTTTGGATTGGGTCCGGAATCCGAGCTGGGATTCGGTATGGATAAAAAAACTTCCTATGTTATACTATTCCATTTTCGACGACAAATTGATTTGACAGCTCAGATATTGTTATTCATGATATTCATCCGATTCAAAACCAGCCAGATTAAGAGGGAATTCATTCATTGAATTTACAAGTGAAAGCTATGGGACTAAATCCCGAGTTATTGCGAAGTAAAAAAAATATTAGATTATGGGAGTAAATATTCTTATGGGAGTAAATATTCTTGCATTTGTTGCTACTGCACTATTCGTTCTAGTTCCTACCGCCTTTCTACTTATAATTTACGTAAAAACAATCAGTCAAAATAATTAATTAATTAATCATTAATTTGAAATTTGAATTAAACTTTACTTCTGAGTTCTTATCAAAAATTGACGAAATAAAATGAAAAAAAAAAAAAAAAAAATGAAAAGGATTCCTATTTTTGCGAAACTTAAATGAAATAAGCGGACTATAATCCGCAGTATTCTAATAGATAGATCGTATGGTAGAAAGAAATAGATGAATCTTTCGACCATACGATCTATTGGTATTATTGTAGTGTATAAAGTTGTACTCTAGAATAGAGGTAGAGGCTAAATCTAGCTTAATATACAATTATTATACAATATTATATATGTATATATTATATATGTATTATGTATGCGGATCTCAATTCCATATATGGAATTGACAGAGCATCCAAATTATCTCGTTAGACAACCGCTATGTTTATACCCTTTCTCATAGAAAGTGCGTATACACTTAACAAAACTACTTCTTCTTTGAATTCTTGTAACAGTAAACAGGGAAACAAATCAAATAATAATAAAAAAGTCGGGTCTTTCTTAGTATCCATCTAGAAGCCTGGTAAGAGCTCCTCGATTGAAATAAAAAATTTAGGAAAAATTGGATTGGACTAAATTTCCTATCATTTAGATCCCTTTCGAAATACAAAGATAGGAGAAATTTCTCTGTAATTGAAGAGTATGATTCATATAATACATTACTTCATCCGAATCCAATGGAATTCTAAATGAAGATCTTTTTTATTTTCGTTTGAAATAGTTCAAAACGCGTTGCAGAACGATCTAGAAAACTGTTGATACTCTTTGATTCCCCAACTCAATTAGTAATACCCCTAGAGTCCACTTCTTCCCCACACTACGAGCGAAAGGGAAAATGTAAAGACTACCATTAAAGCAGCCCAAGCGAGACTTACTATATCCATGTGAATTATGTCCCCTTATTTCTATTTCTCTATTTCTATAACTATGAAAGAGTTATTCCATCATTCCTCACTAATAATAGTATAGTGGAATCGGGGGTGCAGAGTCAAAAGGGGATTCTGATCGAACACTATTGATAAACCAATTCACTAAATCCACCTATTTTTTATTAAAAAAAAAAATCCTATATGATGATTTCCAATCAGCAAAGATGAAACATAAGCAAAATACATAGTAACATCTCGGGGGGAATGTTCTTAATGGAACGCATAGGAATAATAAGTTTTGTTGATCCTCATAAGTAAAAGTAAATAAGTAAAAAAAGCGGAAAATCCTTATCTAAAATCCCATTTGATAGAATTCGTACCCTTTCCATTTTTATCTGTGAAAGAATAGGGAGACAGTAGAAGTATATTCTTGATTAGGGGTTGCCGAAAAGAACTTGTTTCTCTTTTTCTTTTGCCCTTTACTAGAATTTAAATTCAAAGTGAGTTATCCATCCACTCGAATATTGATTGGATACCTGAGGACTGAGAAGTTTTTGGGAGTCCGTCGTATATGTCGTATATAAAGTATCTTCTGTCCCCCCCCCCCCACCACTATTGTAATAGAATTTTTTTCCTATCCAGGCTCTCCAATCTAATCCAAGGTCCAGCCATTCGACACTAGATTAGTAGTACAGCGATTAGTGATTAGTGGAATCTCGAAGTCTTGATAACCCGTCTACTATTAGAATATTTCTAGAATATTTCCTTAAATCCTAGATACCAGGATTTACAGAAAACCCCCACCCCAGCCGGATGCTTCGAATCAAACAAATATCAACGGTCCGCTTCTGCTGGGAAATACTTCGGCGAGTTATATCAACCGAACAGAAGAAGATATTTCGAGTCTTTTGTTTTGTTGATCAGGCGACACCCGGATTTGAACTGGGGAAAAAGGATTTGCAGTCCCCCGCCTTACCACTCGGCCATGCCGCCAAAATGATAGAAAATCTATGACGCAGTACGGAACTTTCTTTTATTGGATTTGCACCTTGAGTTCCGTTTTTCTTAACTTCTAACCCTTTTCTTTCCTATTCTTATTCTTTCCTAATTCTAAAAGAAATCCTTCCCGCCCTTTGATTGGATTGGATCCACCCATCTTAAAATAGCCAACTTCTCTCACTTTCTATTGACTA